ACAAGCACAGGCTTATCGCCAAATGTCTCTTCTATTACGAAGACCGCCGGGTCGCGAAGCTTATCCAGGAGATGTTTTTTATTTGCATTCACGACTTTTGGAAAGAGCCGCTAAATCAGGTTCGCGTTTAGGTGAAGGAAGTATGACTGCTTTACCAATAGTTGAGACCCAATCGGGAGATGTTTCAGCTTATATTCCTACTAATGTAATCTCAATTACAGATGGCCAAATTTTCTTATCCGCCGATTTATTCAATGCTGGAATCAGACCTGCCATTAACGTGGGGATTTCCGTCTCCAGAGTAGGATCTGCCGCTCAAATTAAAGCCATGAAACAAGTAGCCGGCAAACTAAAATTAGAATTGGCACAATTCGCAGAATTAGAAGCCTTTGCACAATTCGCGTCTGATCTCGATAAAGCTACTCAGAATCAATTGGCAAGAGGTCAACGATTACGCGAGTTGCTCAAACAATCTCAATCATCCCCTCTCACGGTGGAAGAACAGGTAATGACTATTTATACTGGAACGAATGGTTATCTTGATTCATTAGAAATTGGACAGGTAAAGAAATTTCTCGTTGAGTTACGTACTTATTTAAAAACGAATAAACCGCAGTTCCAAGAAATCATATCTTCTACCAAGATATTCAATGAGGAAGCGGAAGCCCTTTTGAAAGACGCTATTCAAGAACAAATGGAACGCTTTCTACTTCAGGAACAGGTATAAAGAAATTCCTTTAAATAACTTTCTAATTTTATAGAAATAATTATTTCTATAATCTAATCTTTTATTTTATTATATATTTTTTATATTAATAATTTTATAGTAATAAAAAATTATTATTAAGAATAAATATATAAATAAATATATAAATAAGTATAAGGGTCTCTTGTTCAAATCATTCAAAATACCTAGTTAGTAGAAAAGAAATATATGGAAATCCGTCGCGTCCAATAGGATTTGAACCTATACTAAAGGTTTAGAAGACCTCTGTCCTATCCATTAGACAATGGACGCTTTTTTCTTAGTTTTGTTTTCACATCTCTTGGTCAGAAAAAAGACCATTGAGAGAATTCCAGGAATTGCGCATTCAATTCAATGATACATTCATTATCATTATATTAATAATTACATTAAATTAGATTCATTACATGAATAATTATAATTAGATCCTCTATATTATAGATTATTTAATATAGAATTTAAATAATATTATATTTTATAATAGATAAAAACTATAACTTTTACTATTAAACATATTCTAAATAGAATATAGAATTTTAGAAATATAGAGAATAAATTAATATATATAATATAGAGATATAAGCGGGTAGCGGGAATCGAACCCGCATCGTTAGCTTGGAAGGCTAGGGGTTATAGTCGACGTTGAGTCATCGTTTTTAACGTCTCTAATTCAAAACCGAACGTGAAACTTTGGTTTCATTCGGCTCCTTTATGAAAGATGGACAAATTTCACATATGTCAGATGTGAACTAAATTACAAAAAAAAAGAAAAGAAATTTCGGCCCATAACATCTATGTCAGCTTTTCTGTTTGAATGCATTCAAAACAAAACCCGCTTTATAGATGATCCCTATAGAACAGGGGGGGTTAGAACCACCCTTCTAGTTACTTCGTTCTCTATTTCTATTTGAAAGAATCCTTAGGAAAAGGATTTTGTTTCCACCGAGCTAAAACAATATAATATGTCGATGTCTCTAGTAAACCAAAGCCATTAGTTAATAGCTGTTTTGCTTCAATCTCTTTTATACAAATCATAAATTGAAGATTTAGTTACGATTAGAAATACTCCCTTCTCTATTTATCCATGGACCCCTTACTCATACTTATTCAATTGGAAATATTGATCCAATTCAAAAACCAATTATGTTTCGTAATTTCATAATCCAATTTTGTTTTTTCCAATTTCTAATTGACTCTTTTGGATACAAATCACGAGAATGTCTATTCTTCCTCGAATCTTTCATTGAGAGGTAAAAGATTAAATCCTTTTAAGAAATAAAGTTTTTGATCGGAATATTAATTAAACCGAAGGACCCCTTAACCATTTAAGGGATTAATAGAACGAATCGCACTTTTACCACTAAACTATACCCGCTACAATGTGATTATTGTATATAAATGGATCTTTTGTCGAACAAAAAAATGGGTCATAATTAAGACGATAGGATCAGAAAAGAATCATGAAAATTAGAGCGTTGATATGCTTTGGCCAAGGAGACTAATGGGATTGGGGAAAGAGGATTTATTTAAATAACTAAAAAAACACGCTTTTTTAGTTATTTAAATGAGATGGATACGTCTCGATAAAAAAAAGGCGTATGCCATAACATAAATTGTGCAAGAATAAAATAATTAAGAAATGACACTCGGATTCTATTCTGTATGATAGGAATAGAAATTGCCTTTATTATGATTGTTCTTGAAACAACAACAATCATTAATCATTTTTTTTTTTTTTTTCAAATCAAATAAATCATTTTTTTCTATGATTCATTGGAACAAAAACGAAAGACCCGGCCCGGTCAGGACCGGGGGCCGGGCTGTGGAAGTAAAAGTAAAAAAGGATCTTGCAGACGAAAGCAAAGAGGTACTCTTTTTTTATTATTTATTTAATTTTAATTTATATATTTATTATTACTTTCTATTTACTATTTATTAATTCTATAATTTTTTTATATAAGAAATTCATTGCTATATAATTTATAGTTTATATAATATATAATATTCTTGGGGCATTAGGTGGTTATATATCTAAATTTATATTCATTGGAATAGTGGAGTTGAGATATCGCTTTCGAGCCCTTACTTTACCTAAATGAAATCACTGATTTTTATTTTCTATATTGTTTTTTCTATTTTTCTATGTCTCTATAATTAGATATCTATATAATAATTATATACTGAATAATAAAGAGGTATAAAGAGAGGGCCCTTTTTCAAGTCTTACTGTTTTTGTGTAATATAATCTAGTAATTATCCTTTTTATTTCAATTTGGGGAGATGGCTGAGTGGACTAAAGCGTCGGATTGCTAATCCGTTGTACGGGTTTTTCGTACCGAGGGTTCGAATCCCTCTCTTTCCGCTTTAGTGGATGACTTGGTATTTTTTCTTTATCTTTCAATTTCTCTTTCAACGAGTCTTTTTTTTTATTTCATTTTAATTAATAGTTAAAAATGTGGAATAAATAAAATCCTAAGAACATTTTAAAATCAAGCAAGGAAAACAGAAACTTTATTGTTATTTTTTATTCTTCACTCTTCACGTCCAGGATTCCGTCCTGGATCATTAGATAGGAATCCGAAGATAAAGAGAGAAACAAAGAATACCACTACTGTGTAAACAAATAGTTTAAGAGTAAGCATTACACAATCTCCAAGATCATTTTTTTTGGAAAAAAAGATAATAGATTCTCCATTTTTATACCACATACCTTATTTTGACACCACGAAATTATTTTTCTAAATCTATAGAAATAAAAAAGAATTTTCAGAAATTCATTTGTAATATGTAATAAGAGTCAAGTCTTTCATTACCAAAAGCTTTTTCATACCCGCAATTAGATATTGCGGAGGAATCTACTAGGTTCTTTCACTGTAAAAAAGGGTCCGAATGAGGAACTGGGGGGAGCCCAGACTTATTGTGGCGATCCAAGAATTTAATTATTTGAATCGAAGGGTTATACTATAAGACTTATCTGATCTTATGAATTGTTAGAATTTTTTTTTAAGAATAAATCATGAATTTTTCTAGGACCGTATTAAAGATCTCATCGAAAACTTACAGCAGCTTGCCAAACAAAAGCTAAGAGAAAAAAGAGCAAAGGTATTACTGGCATAAAATCTACGATTGGATTCAAAAAAGCATAAGCCTCGGGCAATTTTGAGAAGAAAAAACTACTTGAAGAAAGAGCAGAATTAAGACAAATACAGATCAAACTAAAGATATTAAGCATAACAAACATTTTTTTCTTTGTTCTTGAAGATAATTGTATTTATTTTGATTGAGTTATTAATATGATGAGTTCTTAATATGAGTTATTATAATCTTATTTTTTTTTTTAATTAACCCAATCAAAAATCCTTCAATTCTCAAATCAAAAGAGAATAGACAAAACCATACTTTCATACAATATCTTAATTGAATTGTATGTAATGATCAATAAATGTCGTTTAATTCTCTATCTAAATGTCTCAAAATCCTAGCAACACTCTAATCTATTCTATATAGATTTGGACTAGAATTGACGAAGAACTACTATCAATATTAGTCTTTATTAATGTCGAATAGAAATCAAAAATGGGGCGTGGCCAAGTGGTAAGGCAACGGGTTTTGGTCCCGGTATTCGGAGGTTCGAATCCTTCCGTCCCAGAGCATACCTATTATATTATATATATCATATCAGAATATAGATTTTCTATTTTATATCAGAATAAAAGAAAGATTGCCCTTTTTTAAACAACCTTATTTTTTTTTTTTTTTTAAGAGTAGAATAAGATTGGTTATAATCTGATTTTGCTTTCCTATAATGATTGATTCTTATATGAATTATATCTTTTTCAAAAATAAAAAATCGAATCGTGTTCAAATAACACACAGATGTAATTGAATCTATTTGTATACAGGTAAGAGGGGAGCATAGATTAAATCATATTTCTATTTAATAAGTTAGTTCTTCATAAAATAAAAATACGAGCCATGATTTAATCTGTACTTGTTTTAATTTACATTTATACAAAATAGTAATAGTCTGGAACACTCTAATAGGATTCTTTTTTTATTTAGGATTCATCATATTCATAGAATTGACGCAGTAGATAGGAGTTAAACGTCAATGTAAAATACCAATTTCAATATATGCGGCTGTCTGAATTTCATTAAAAAAAAATCAAGTTACATACGTAACATATGTCTTTTCTTTGAACCCCGTTTTTAAGTATTTTGTGTTTTCTTTTATGAAAAATTGTAAATATATGATATGTACCAATTGAGACAAAGTGTATTCATACATCTTAGTCGCTTTTCCTTAGGAAATAATTGCAGCCGGATTATTGACTCCAAGTCAAATAAACTACGCAGAAAGGGAGCGAAGACTTATATATATGTATTGTTATCGTTCTATTTCTTCTATTTCATTGATTCATTGAAAACTTTATTTTATTTCAATTGAGTTTTGTGACAATAGATTTGTTATCCCTAAATTTTAAATATTTAACTTTACCCTTTAACATAGAATGTTTCTAATTACTTTCAAAGATATTTGTTTAGTCTACCTGATAGGTATGGGGATCTTCTTTTAATTATGATTTATCAAAAAGAATAACAACCCCAAGCCTCTATTCTATCAGTCTTTATCCACCACCTCGTGAAAAACAAAAAGAATTTACATTTTTTTTATGGTTTAATCCGAATATGAATTTTTCTCTATTATTATCAAAATGCAATTTTTACTGTAAAGCCTTATTCAAATAATGTAATGATAGTGAAATAGGAAATTTTTCAATCAATTAAATATTTTTAATAATGTCTTATGAGTCCTTGGTACTCGAAGAAGTGTGAAATTGGTGAATCTATTTTAGCAAGTCACCTCAAGATGCAGATTAAAAAAAAACTTATTTGTCTTATTTATTAGTTCAATTTTTTTATATTCTAATATTTATATTTTCTAAAGAAAAAATAAAATAATATATTAAAAAAATATTTATTATATTTCTATATATTATATGGGGTTAAATTTAATTCGTGCTGATACTTCTTGAGAAATTACCCATTCATAAAAGTATGGATTACTATGTACCGAACGAACCAATGATTATTCATGAGTCCATAATGGAATCAATTACATACTGTTTACAGCAACCTACTAGGAAATGTTATGGTAAAACTTCGTTTAAAACGATGTGGTAAAAAGCAACGTGCGACTTGAGGGATATGGTCGTCTGTGGATTCTTACATCCATCATTTTCTTTTTATATTAATTAGATAGGAATGAGGGTGCTCTTGGCTCGACATCGTTTGTTCTGTTTCACTAGAACCCTCCTTTTTGAGGTCGGGGGTTGGGATGCAAATAGTACATGATCTTAATGGAGCTCGAGTAAAAAAAAGTATTGATTCATTTTTTAAGGGAACGGGTCTAGGGTTAGTGTTAATTAATAAGTTGAAACAGCTTCGTAAGTATATTTTCCATATAAAAATCGAAAGGATCCAATTTTCAAATTTATAAGTAAAACCTCTTGGAATTGGTAAAACTCTTTCGATTAAAAGTGTATCGCGCAGGAATCAAATCGACCATTTGTATGATTTTTTGATAAAAAGAAATCACAAAAAGGGTATGTTGCTGACGTTTTTTGAAACGATTAAAAATCACCGAAGTAATGTCTAAACCCAATGATTCAAAGAAACGATAAAGAATCCTGGAACAAGGAAATACCACTTTCAGTTGTCTCAATAAATAGATTCTAATTAAGAATCAAAATAGATTCTAAAGACAAAAAAGGTGCGTGGTTAGAGATCGCTCAATAAACGAAATACCTAAAGTAAAGGGTTTCCTTGGGTTATTAGCGAGTTATCCAACTTGAGTTATGAGGATGCGAATACAAATGATTTTATTTTCTTTTTCGGATAATAATAAGGAATACTAAAAAGTACTTAACTCATATTTAATTGATTTGATTATTTTATGGATCCATTTGACATTACTAATTAAAAATTTAAAATTCGATCCATAGACATAATTTCGAATTTTCTTGAGCCGTATGAGGAGAAAACCTCTTATACGTTTCTAGGGGGGGTATTATTCATCTACATCTATCCCAATGGGTGGTTTATCGAATCGTTGCAATTGATGCTCGATGCCGAAGAGAAGGAAGAGCTCTTCGGAAAGTGGGCTTTTATGATCCGCTAAAGAATCAAACCTATTTAAATGTTCCTGCTATTCTATATTTACTTGAAAGGGGCGCTCAACCTACGGGAACTGTTCATGATATTTCGAAGAAGGCGGGAGTTTTTATGTAACTTTGCCTTAATCAACAGATTAAATTAAATTCAATTAATGAATAGAACAAAAGAGGGGGCTTATATAACTTTGTATAACCTTTTATATACTACCGCCCCCCCTCTTTTGTTCTATTCATACCTATTTATTATTACTACCAAAAAATGTCTACTACTAAAAAATGTCGTCTTCTATAACGACAAAAATTTATTTTTATTTTAGTGATAGAAATTCATTTAATTTAAGACAGATGAAAAAAGATCAAATGAATAACCGAAGTAGTTGGATTTAGAAATCCAAAATATTTACATTATTGCTAATTCAATACTAGTTGTTTTTTAGTTGAAACTTTCACTTTTTTTATGTTATGAACAAATAAATAAAAAAAAAACAAATGGGATTTAAGATTTATTTTTTTTTTTTACTTATATGGATTAAGTAAACCCAAGCATTGCGATACTTTGCTACGAATATTGATTCTTACGCTTACATCCTTTTGTATCCATGTTTATTATCCATATATAGTTAGTGCCAATTCAATACAAGTCATTAGTTTTTCTTTATTTGTATAATTTATATTTTGTTATATTAATTCAATATTTAATTTTTTTTTTAATTTTAATTTATGGTTCTCCACATTGTGTTCTTTTCTTAAGATTTACATTCATATTGACAACAGTGTATCAAACAAATATAATCCGATCATGAATAAATGTATCTATTTCCCTCTGTTCCATCTATGGACTTGGTTTTTTTATTTTACTTTATTTAAACGACGGATTCGTCGGATTTGCTGGGATACGAGAAGCCTTTATTTATTTATTATTTATTTATTTTATTGAAAAAAAAAAACGGATAAGATATTGACTTAATCCATATCCTTATCTTAATCTAGATTCTTATTTTAGAAGTCAGTGTATTTGCATCTAATATGTTCATTATTTTTTTTATGTTCAGAATCGATTAGCAATGTTTTTGCTATTTTACTATTTGGATTTCGGTGTGCAATTAAATCTAATTTTTTATTCCGATTGGATCTACACATTTTTTTTTTTGGGGGGGGGTTGCTAACTCAACGGTAGAGTACTCGGCTTTTAAGTGCGACTGGCAATTTTTACACATTTGTATGAAGCAACGTCTTCGTCGATACTATCTCTAGAGCTTGTAAAACCGCGACTGATCCTCAAAGGAATGAATGGAAAAAGCAGCATGTCGTATCAATGTGGAATTCCGAGAATATTTTATTCTTAGCGGATCGGTTCAAAACTTTGTTTAAATTCTTGACGAAAAAAAATAAAATTAAATTTTGGGTTAAGTGAATAAATGGATAGAGCCCTATGGCTCCAATTATAGGTAAACAAAAAAAAAAGAAACGAGCTTCTGTTCTTAATTTGAACGATTACCCGATCTAATTAAACGTTAAAAATAGATTAGTCCTTGATGCGGGAAATGCTTTTCCCATAAGTGGATCATCGATTTTTTTTTTAAATCCTAATTATTAGTAGCTATTCTCCATTAGAGTGTGGGGGTAAATGTGTAGAAAAAGCAGTCTATTGATAAAGATAAAAATCCTTTTTTTCCAAAATCAAAAGAGCGATTGGGTTGAACAAATAAAGGATTTCTAACCATCTTGTTATCCTCGAATGAACATAAACCAATTAAATTAGATGGAAAAGGAGAGGCTAAAGAGTCCGTCGATCAGTCTTATCTGGTTCCGGGGTATATATCTATTTATTTCTTACTATAATATCCTGTTTTGACTGTATCGTACTATGTGTCATTTAATAACCCAAAAGAAATCCCTTATCCCCATCTAATTTAAAATGGAGGAATTTCAAGGATATTTAGAACTCGATAGATTTCGGCAACATGACTTCCTATACCCACTTATCTTTCGGGAATATAGTTATGCACTTGCTCATGGTCATGGTTTAAATAGATACATGTTGTTGGAAAATATAGGTTATGATAATAAATCTAGTTTACTGATTGTAAAACGCTTAATTACTACAATGTATCAACTGAATTATTTGATAATTTCTGCTAATGATTCTAAACAAAATCCATTTTTTGGGTACAACAAGAATTTGCATTCTAAAATTCTATCAGAAGGATTTGCAATCATTGTGGAAATTCCATTTTATCTACGATTAATATCTTCTTTAGAAGGGGCAGAAATCGTAAGATTTTACAATTTACGATCCATTCATTCAATATTTCCCTTTTTAGAGGAAAAGTTCCCACATTTAAATTATTCGGCGGATATACTAATACCCTACCCTGCCCATCTGGAAATATTGGTTCAAACCCTTCGTTACCGGGTGAAAGATGCTTCTTATTTGCATTTATTGCGGTTCTTTCTTCATGAGTATTCTAATTGTAACAGTCTTATTATTACAAATAAATCTATTTCCATTTTTTCAAAAAGTAATCCGAGATTTTTTTTATTCCTATATAATTCTTATATATGTGAATACGAATCCAGCTTCCTTTTTCTCCGTAACCAATCTTCTCATTTACGATTAACATCTTCTGGATTCCTTTTTGAACGACTCTGTTTATATAGAAAAATAGAACATTTTGCCGAAGTCTTTGCTAATGATTTTCCGGTCATCCCATGCTTTCTCAAGGATCCTTTCATGCATTATGTTAGATATCAAGGAAAATCAATTCTGGCTTCCAAAGACACACCTCTTCTAATGAATAAATGGAAATCTTACCTTGTCAATTTATGGCAATGTCATTTTGATGTATGGTCTCACGCGGCAAGTATCCGTATAAACCAATTATCCAAGCATTCCCTCGATTTTTTGAGTTACTTTTCAAGTGTTCGACGAAATCCTGCAGTGGTGCGGAATCAAATGCTAGAAAATTCATTTCTACTAAATAATGCTCCCAATAAACTCGATACAATAGTTCCAATTATTCCTCTGATTGGATCATTGGCTAAAGCGAAATTTTGTAACGCAGTAGGGCATCCAATT